TATAATGTATACAAGCTATTCAATATGATTAATAGTAAGTTCTATAATATTATTATTAGGTATGGTAGGAGCTATAGTAATAACAATAAAACAAAAATAATAAAAATTAAATATAATAATGAAAAACTTAAACAATAATAAAAAAAAAAAAAATATATAGATCAAAAAGTAATTTTCAAAATCATCCTTTTCATTTAGTGTCACCTTCACCTTGACCATTATTTACAAGTGTTTCATTATTTATATTAACAACAGCTACAGTTTTATTTATGCATGGTTTCCAAGGATTTGAATACTTAGTACCAGTAGCCATATTTAACGTAATGTATGTAATGGGTTTATGATTTAGAGATGTAATCTCAGAAGGTACATACTTAGGTAATCATACAAATGCTGTACAAAAAGGATTAAACTTAGGAGTAGGATTATTTATAATTTCAGAAGTATTTTTCTTCTTAGCTATTTTCTGAGCATTTTTCCACAGTGCAATTTCACCAAGTGTAGAATTAGGAGCACAATGACCACCATTAGGTATACAAGCTGTAAATCCTTTTGAATTACCATTATTAAATACAATAATATTATTATCATCAGGTGTAACAATTACATATGCTCATCATTCATTAATACAAGGTAATAGAAAAGGAGCATTATATGGAACAGTAGTTACAATAGTATTAGCAATAATATTTACATTCTTCCAAGGTGTAGAGTATTCAGTATCTTCTTTCACAATATCTGATAGTGTATATGGATCATGTTTCTACTTTGGAACAGGTTTCCATGGATTACACGTTATAATAGGAACAGCATTCTTAGCTGTAGGATTATGACGTTTAGCAGCATACCATTTAACAGATCACCATCATTTAGGATACGAATCAGGTATTTTATACTGACATTTTGTTGATGTAGTTTGATTATTCTTATATATCTCTGTATATTACTGAGGTTATTAGAATAATATTCTATTTATATCTATAAAAATAGAATTGTAGAGACTTTAGTTTAATGGTAAAACATGTGACTTTTAATCATTATAATATGGGTTCAAATCCCATAAGTCTTAACAATAATACAAAAATAATTAAAAAAAAATAAATTATATAATAATGACTATAAGTTAATGGTAGACTGCTTATTTACCATATAAGATGTGCTGATTCGAATTCAGCTAGTCATAATAAAATATATATAATTAAAATGGCTATAAGTTAATGGTAGACTATTTACCTTCCAAGTAAAGCGTGTCGATTCGAATTCGACTAGCCGTATATAAATAAACAGGGTTAGTAACTTAATTGGTAAAGGGTTTTCTTGTCGAGAAAATAGATGTCGGATCGTGGCCGACCTAACTCGTATGTAATAGTATAAATACTATATTGAAAAAAAAAAATATATATATAATATATATATAATATAAAGGAAAAGTTGCTATTGGTAGGGTAAGATATTTGCTAAATATTGTGTTTTAACACTTAGATGTTCGATTCATCTCTTTTCCGAAGAGCATAGTTTAATAGGTAAAACTGTAAGCTTCAACCTTATATTTCTTAGTTCAAATCTAAGTGCTCTTGAATATAAAAAGGTATAGGTTCTTTAACTTAACTGGTAAAGTGTATTCTTGATAAGGATATGTTCAGTGTTCGAGTCACTGAAGAATCAAAAAAGAGAGTTGGCTGAGTGGTCTAAGGCGGCTAGCTTGAGTCTAGCTAAAGGTAAAAACTTTCATATGTTCGAATCATATACTCTCTGAATCCTATAATAGGATATAAAATTAAATTATATAAAAATACAGGTTAGTGTCCGGTGGTTGGTCGCTTCATTTGGGTTGGAGATTGTTTATGTTCGAATCATAATAACCTGATATATATATTTAATAAAAAATATATCCCACAATATAGGTGATATGTATCACATACATCTTGAGAAATCAAGGTAAGTATATAAAGAAACTATTATGGATGGTTAGCTATATATTTCAAGGTTTATCTAGCAGGATGCTAGAGATCAAAGAGAAATCTTATAATCAGACAAAGTGAATTGAAATATCTTAGTAACTTTAGGAAAAGAAATCAAACGAGATTATTATTTAGTGTCATCTAAATAATAATAGCCTCATTCAGTAAGTAATATGAAAATATTACATGAAAGTAAAATGGAAAAAAATCTGTTTAAATATAGGGGAACCTTCCTCTAAGGCTAAAGAAAATATATAAGCGATAGTGTAGAAGTACCGTGAGGGAAAAAGCTGAAATAGTAGTTTTATAAGCAGCTCTAGTGAAATTTTAAATAAATAATAAGAGTGTACCTTTTGCATAATGGGTCAGCAAGTTAATTTTAGATGCAAGCAAAAAATATTATATAATAAATTACGTAATAAAGTAAAAAATAAAAATATTATTGCTTAGATAAACCAATTATGAAAAAATGAATAAGTATCTAGGATTAGACCCGAAGGCTAGTGACCTTACCATGGTCAGGGTTGTAAAAGCCCGAACGGGTTATCGTTGTAAAGATATCCGATGAACTGTGGTAAGTTAGTGAAAGACAAAACTGACTAGTATAGCTGGTTTTCCGCGAAACCTATGTAAGTAGGTAATTTAATTAACATCTTAGCAGGTACAGAACTGTGATCTCGGACAATACAAGTGTATTTGTCAACATCGGGGGGTTGTAGTGACTTTACCGGAGAGTATTTGCACTCGGAAGGGCAAAGATGAATGTTAAATAATCGGACATAGTGCGATAAGGTTGTATGTCTAAAGGGAAACAGCCCAGAACAAGAGTTAAGGTTCCAAAATTATTGTTAAGTGAAATTAAGGATGTTTTTTTTTAAAACAATCAGGAAATAGGCTTAGAAGCGGCCATTTTTTGAAGATCTCGTAACAGAGCACTGATTAAATGTTAGAATAAAACACCGAAAATTTAACGGATCTAAAATAATATACCGAAACCTTGTACACATAATATGTGGGGTAGCGGAACATTGGATAAAAAATAGAAATTAATACTTCTAAGAGGTATAATTAAGGTAGGCGCAGTAGTTTAATAAAATATCAAATTATAAGATATACCTGTATAAATTCCAAGAGAGAATGCTGACATGAGTAACGAAAAAGGCTTTTAGCCTCGCCTTAAGCTTATGGCTTCTATATCAAATCGGTGTCTAAAAATATTAATCAAATGATAATTTTGATGATGTAAAATATATACTTGTAAATAGAGTAAAAGACAAAACCTTTAATAAGTAATAAAGGTTCTGGAAAAACTTTTACGAAGTTTATATATAAATGAAAAAATATATATAATCAGTAATATTCACCGTACCTAGAATCTATCCCAAGTAAGCAAGTAGAGTATACAAAGGCGTTTGAGTGAACAATCATTAAGGAACTCGGCAAATTGACTCTGTACCTTCGGAATAAGGAGGGCCATTATTATTAATTTAACATATATAAGTTTTACTTATATGTGATAAAATTAAATTAATAATAAGAGGAATCATAAAATAATGTTGTACGACTGTTTAATAAAAACACAGCACTCTGCAAAGATGAAAAATCAAAGTATTGAGTGTGATGTCTGCCCAATGTCGGCTGGGTAACGGATTTACCTTGGTTATTAACTGAGGTTTTGAAGGATACCCCGATTAATGGCGGCCTTACCTATGAGGGTCCTAAGGTAGCGAAATACCTTGGCCGTTAAATGCGGTCCTGCATGAATGATTTAACGATGCAACAGCTGTCTCGATGATTGTCTCAGTGAAATTGGAGTAGCAGTGCAGATACTGTTTACCTCTAGATAGACGAGAAGACCCTATGCAGCTTTACTGTTACTAATTAACTTGAGAATAAGTTTAGGATGATTTATAGTGTATAAGGTAGTTGAAAGATAATAATGAAACACCTTTATTCGTATCCTATTAAAATCTCTTGATGATTGGGAGGCAGTTTATGCGGGGCACAGATCCCACAAAAAGTACCTGGGTATATCCAAAGTTCATATTGTAAACTTGTATGTTTACATACAAATATTTTAATTTGTAATAGTTATTATTATAACTATACAGTTACTATTCGATTAAATTCTATATTTATTTTTATTTTAAGTAAGATTTTAACTATGCGGTGAATAGATGTATATTAAACTTTAATATTTAAAAGTTTATAGTTATATTAATATAGTATTTGTCTATATTAATATGATATTTATTTATACTTTAAAAGTTTAATGGCTTAATCTTGCTTTACTGTTTGACCTACGAGTCTATCAGTCGCGTAAGCGGGGCATATGATCACAAGATGCATTAAGGAAAGGTCTTGGATTATAGAAAAAGTTACGCTAGGGATTTATAACTGGAGTCCTCCAATATTTTAAAATATTGGTAATATATTGGGTAAATTTCAAAGACGACTTATTTTTATTTAAGTGTATTTGAAGCGAAACTTATTTTAAGCAGATATTTATCAATAAGATAAATTAAAATAAGGACGTTCAACGACTAAAAGGTGAGTATTGCTAACAATAATCCTTTTTAAATGCCCAACATTTTTATTAACTAACTAAAAAAATTTATGGTATAATAATTATTATTTTAATAATAATGTAATAGACTTGGTTTACCAAGCTTAGTATTATATAATTAATTGTATAAATATAATTAATTATATTAATATTTTAATATGCTAAATATATGTTAAATATTATAAAATCAAAATTAAATACTACATTAAAAAAAAAATCATTAAATAGTCCTAATGTGACTATATATAATAGAGATGTAGTACCAGCAGTAAGAAATTGAAAAAGTAGTATTTATGCTTATAATAAAAATGCTATAAGTTTAATACCTATTAAGAGTAAATTTGTTATGAAATTGGTTAAAGGGTATTTTAATTCATACCATTTAGAATTAGAATCATTATTAAGAAAAGAAAGATTACGTCGTAGATTTAGAAAAATATCAACTAATAGAATATTTATTAGTGATGGAGAATTTAAACATACTAACGATAAAGTAAATATTACATTATATGTATATAATAAACAAAAACTTAATTACTTATTAAAACTTAAAAAAAGATATATCAATTTATTTTCAA